AAAAAATGTTGGATTTTTTAGCATTGAGAAAATTTAGTCATGGGCTCAATAGAGTTTTTTAGGCCTTTTTTTGGAAAAACTTTTAAGGGTTATATGACATATATATATATATAATGCGGATGGCTAACTCATATTTCAACTTGTTAGTCTGGGCGCTCTCGAACCTTCCTTGCTTTCGGGGTTTGACAAGGAAAACAGGATTTGCTGAGCGTAGGGGGTAAGGGGGTTTGTCGCGCGTAAACGAAAAAGGGGGGCATATATAACAGGATAAGTTGAAGAAGGACAGATACGTTATGCACTTGATAGAGAATAATGTAATTCTTAAGTTATGTCTTTTAATCATTAACCTAGTTTATACCATGCAAGAAAATGTACAACCTTAAGATGTTACTTGAGCCTGCACTCTGAAATGTAAGTGAAAGGTAACCAAAAAAAAGAACGTTATGCATATAAAAGAATGCCCGGCATGTGGGGTAATGAGGAGTATGTACTTACACCATGAATCAGATGCAAGATACCTCTTTAGGGTGGATTAAACATGCCATGCCCGTGAGATTGGAATCAGATGCCAGGAATAATTCATAATTATACCACCCTCCAAAATATGTCCCTGATTCTATCATGCGTAATATGCCATTAGTGGCAAGGTTGGTGGTCTCTTACTGCATTAAGATTGTCTCGGTAAATCCTAGTTGGTCCGTTCAAGGAAAATGTTGGGTGCGATATTTAGGGGAATAACCTATAACCCGGGTTAAGATAAATTATTTCTGAGTCCTAATAATATGCTTATGTACGTCTTAGACATTAGTACTTGCTTTTAGGTTAAAATAAATGTATGGTGATAATACATATATAATCCTAGAACATTACATATATTTGGTTTATGCACGTCTTAGATGTTAGTACTTGCTTTTAGGTTAAAATAAATGTATGGTGATAATACATAGCTATATCATACCCACATAATACAGGTGTATTGTAGGGCGTCTCAGCATATGTTTATGTGCGGCACATGGTGCTACACATGAATATGTAACCATATTGGTCCATCAGAAAATAGTTTAATTTTAGAATCCTGGCTTTGGGAGCCAGGGGTGGGAGTTAAAATCTCCTTTTTCTGGGCGCTAGGAGGGGGTTTAACCCTCGATCTTCTGATTACAAGACCGATGCTTTAAAACTAAGCTACTAGGGCAGGCTCATTTCAGTGCTTTATTTTCTGCTCAGCCTGCGAGTGGGGCGAGGAGGAGGAACAATGCGAAGTATAGAACTGAGGCGATTTGGCCGATGATAATGTAGGGGTGTTCTACAGGTATGCCTCCAATTCATGTCAGAATAATTATATCTGCCACTAGGGTTCAGAATAAGAACTGGGTGATTGGTCGGAAGGTTAGTCCTCGTTGTTTTGAGGTATGTAAAATTGGGACTACTAATAGTACTAGGATACTAAATAATAATGCCAGGACTCCTCCTAATTTGTTTGGAATGGATCGTAGAATAGCGTAGGCAAATAAGAAGTATCATTCAGGCTGAATATGTGGTGGGGTAACCAGCGGATTTGCTGGGGTGAAATTTTCCGGGTCGCCGAGTAATGTAGGGGAGAATAACGTTAAGGATGTCAGAGCTAGTAGTATTAGGACAAAGCCAAGAAGGTCCTTGTATGAGAAATAGGGGTGGAAGGAGATTTTGTCGGCGTCGGAGTTTAGCCCGGCGGGGTTATTTGACCCTGTTTCGTGTAAGAATAGAAGGTGGAGGACAGTTGCACCGGCGATAACGAATGGAAATAGGAAGTGGAAGGCGAAGAATCGCGTTAACGTTGCGTTATCTACTGAAAAGCCCCCTCAGATTCATTGCACAAGGGTATCACCCATATAAGGAACTGCTGATAGAAGATTTGTAATAACGGTGGCTCCTCAAAAGGACATTTGACCTCATGGGAGAACATAGCCTACAAAGGCTGTCATTATTACTAAAAGAAGTAGGACGACTCCAATGTTTCAGGTTTCTTTGTAGAGGTAAGATCCGTAGTAAAGGCCGCGGGCAATGTGCATATAAATACAGATGAAGAAAAAGGATGCGCCATTAGCATGTATGTTTCGGATAAGTCAGCCATAGTTGACGTCCCGGCAAATATGTGTGACGGATGAGAATGCAGTTGAGATATCAGAGGTGTAGTGTATCGCTAGAAATAATCCGGTCAGGATTTGGGTAATTAAGCATAATCCTAGCAGCGATCCGAAGTTTCATATTGCTGAGATATTTGATGGTGTTGGAAGGTCAACTAGTGCATCATTAGCGATTTTTATTAGTGGATGGGTTTTTCGTAGGCTTGCCATTAATTGTTCCTGTAGTTGAATTACAACGGTGGTTCTTCAAGTCACTAGTCTCGGTTAAAGTCTGAGCGGGAACCATGACTTATTTTGTGTCTTTATTATTAATAGCCTTAATTATAGGATTAATTGCTGTTGCGTCTAATCCTACGCCGTACTTTGCTGCCTTAGGGCTGATAGTAGCGGCTGGGGTTGGATGTGGGGTATTGATTGGTAGCGGAGGTCCTTTTTTATCTTTAGTTCTTTTTTTAATTTATTTAGGAGGAATGCTCGTAGTGTTTGCTTATTCGGCAGCGTTGGCTGCTGAACCTTTTCCAGAAGCCTGGGGAAGCCGCTCAGTTATAGGGTATGTTTTGGTGTATTCGTTAGGGGTTGTTTTAGCGGGCGGGCTATTTTGAGGGGGATGACATGAGGGTTCTTGAGCGGCGATTGATGAGTTAAAAGAGTTTTCTGTATTACGGGGGGATGTTGGGGGTGTGGCCATAATATACTCTTTTGGGGGGACAATATTAGTTATCTGTGCTTGAGTGCTGCTTTTAACGCTACTTGTAGTATTAGAGCTAACTCGGGGTTTAAGTCGTGGGACGCTCCGGGCAGTTTAAATAAGAATTAGGGCAACTGCCAGGATTATGGTTAGAAGGAAGATGGTTAAAAACTTTTTAATTGTTCCTCCTGAAATATTGGCTACTGTTTGTGCTAATATCATTTGGGTGAGAGTGATTGACTTTGGGCCTGCGATTTCAAGTCAGGTTTGGTCAAGTTTAGTAGCAGTTGATCGTCCGAGTACTAGGCTAGCTTTGGGGGAGAGTCGGTGTATTAATGAAGGGAAGTATCCTAGCATGTTTGAGAAGTGGTGAGGGGAGTTTTTGTAGGTAGTTTTGTAGGGGTTGTTGGTTTTAGCTGCAAGTTCTATGGCTACAAGGAGGCCGGTAATAGCTACTATTAGGGCTGCCACTTTTAGGGTTACAGGTATAGTTATCACTGGTGTTTTTATAGGCAGGAAATTGCATGTGATGAGAAGTCCCGCAATGATGCTTCCTCAGGCAAGTCGTTTGATAGGCTGAATTATGAGTGGGTTATCTTCATTAATGGGGGATAATGGGAGGAACCGTGGAGATCCTATAGTTACGAAGTATACGACCCGAAAGCTGTAAACTGCAGTGAAGGATGTGGCAATGAGTGTCAGAATAAGGGCCCAGGCGTTAAGGTAGGAAGTATTAAGGGCTTCAATAATAGCGTCTTTTGAGAAGAATCCTGCGAGGAATGGAGTGCCTGCTAGTGCTAGGCTCCCGATTGTAAGGCAGGATGAGGTGATAGGTAAGAGTTTGTGGAGGCCGCCCATCTTCCGAATGTCTTGCTCGTCATTTAGGCTGTGAATAATGGATCCGGAGCAAAGGAAGAGTATGGCCTTGAAGAATGCGTGTGTACAGATATGGAGGAATGCCAGTTGTGGCTGGTTTAGTCCAATTGTGACTATTATAAGCCCAAGTTGGCTGGATGTTGAGAAAGCGACAATTTTCTTGATGTCATTCTGGGTAAGTGCGCAGGTGGCTGTATATAAGGTAGTAAGTGCCCCTAGACATAAGCAGCTCGATAGTGCTAGCTTATTGTCCTCTATTAGTGGGTGTAGGCGAATTAGTAGGAAGATACCTGCAACTACTATAGTGCTTGAGTGAAGTAATGCGGATACCGGCGTCGGGCCCTCTATGGCCGATGGAAGTCATGGGTGAAGGCCAAACTGGGCCGACTTCCCTGCTGCCGCAAGAATTAGTGCAATGAGTGGGATAGTTATATCATAGTTTTTTGATAAAGCAAAAACTTGTTGTATTTCTCAAGAGTTTAGATTTATGGCAAATCAGGCCATGGCTAGAATGAGTCCAATATCCCCTACACGGTTATAGATTACCGCTTGAAGGCTTGCTGTATTAGCGTCTGCCCGTCCATGTCATCAGCCAATGAGCAGAAAGGATATAATACCAACTCCTTCTCAGCCGATGAATAGTTGAAATAGATTGTTAGCTGTGACAAGAATAATTATTGCTACTAGGAATAGTAGTAGATATTTAAAGAATCGGTTCATGTTGGGGTCGGAGTGCATATATCATAGTGCAAACTCTAAAATGGACCATGTTACAAAGAGGGCAATGGGGGTGAAGATAAGAGAATAGTGATCAAACTTGAAACTAATATTAACGTCAAATATTTGTGTATTTATTCATTGTCAGTTTGTGGTGATATTTTCGGCTCCTTGGGCGAGGTAAACCATAAGTGGCAAGAGGCTTACAAAGAATGCAGTGCTAACGGCAGTTTTTACATAATTATCTGCTCAGTTAGGTTGTTGAGGGTTTGGGCTTAATGTTATGAGTAAGGGTAAAATAAGGATTGTAATAATTAAAAGGAATGAGGAGGATATGACTAGGGTTGTTGAGGTCATAGCTTCTGCTTGGATTTGCACCAAGAGTTTTTGGTTCCTAAGACCAACGGATGAGCTGTTATCCTTCAGAAGCGTAAAGAAGCCGAGGATTTTAACCTCGGGACATAAGTATTAGCAGCACTTATTGATTCCTATCCTTCCTTGGTGAGTAAGGGGGCTTTAACCCCTGTTTTCAGAATCACAATCTGATGTTTTGATTAAACTATACTTACAGTAGCATCATCCTCACATAAGTTCCGGCTTTGTCACGAGGAGAATTACTGGAATGAGGTGAAGGGCTATTAGTAGGTGTTCTCGGGTGTGGAATGGTGAGAGTTTCATAATGTGGTGTGGTGTTGGGCCACGCTGGGATATTAAGAATAAATAAAGGGAATAGGCCGCAGTAATTAGTGTTCCTAGTCCAGTGAGTGCAATAGTTCAGGGGGATCAGCTAAAGAGAGTTGTGATAATTATAAGTTCTCCTATGAGGTTAGGAAGTGGAGGAAGTGCTAAGTTGGCTAGGTTTGCGATGAATCATCAGACAGCTGTTAATGGAAAAATTACTTGTAAGCCTCGAGCGAGAACTATAGTTCGACTATGGGTTCGCTCATAAGCCGTATTAGCCAAGCAGAACAGTATAGAGGATACTAGGCCATGAGCAATCATAAGAATAATTGCTCCTGTGAAGCCTCATGGGGTTTGGATTAGAATTCCTCCTGCTACAAGGCCTATGTGGCTCACAGAGGAGTAGGCAATTAGTGATTTAAGATCGGTCTGTCGTAGACAAATAGACCCAGTCATAATAATGCCTCAGAGTGCTAAAATAATAAAAGGGTAGACCAGGTCTTTAGAAAGTGGGTCTAGTATTATTATTATTCGCATTATACCGTATCCCCCAAGCTTTAGTAGAATTGCTGCTAGGACTATGGATCCTGCAACAGGGGCTTCTACATGTGCCTTCGGCAGTCACAGGTGGACCCCGTAAAGAGGTATTTTTACTAAGAAGGCGATTAAGCAGCCTGCCCATCAGATTTTATGGCTTCAGGAGTTTAGTAGTATTGGAGGGGTGTATTGGATAATTAGTAAAGATAGAGTTCCTGTGGATTGCTGAAGGAGGAGTAAGGCTACTAAAAGGGGTAGTGACCCGGCCAGAGTATAAAATAAAAAATAGGTACCCGCGTTGAGGCGTTCGGTTTGATTTCCTCAACGGGTGATGATGATAAGGGTAGGGATAAGGGTGGCTTCAAATATAATGTAGAATATGATGATCTCTGTGGCGCCGAAGGCTATAATTAAGAAAGCTTGTAGTGAAGTGAGAAGTGTGATATATAGGCGTTGACGTGCAATGGGTTCAGGGTTAATATGGTTTTGACTGGCTAAGATTATTAAAGGGAGGAGCCAGCATGTTAAGACTAAAAGAGGTGTTGATAAGGGGTCTGTGGCTAAATAGGCGTTTGATGAAGTTCATCCGGCTTCTGAAGTTCAGCTAAATCATGTGAGGCTTGTAAGGGCAATTAAAAGGCCGTGAGTAGCGGTGGTTGTTCATAGTCATTTAGGTGAGGCCAGTCAAATCGTTGGAAATATCATAATTGTGGGAATTAAAACTTTTAGCATTGTAGGAGGTTAAGGTTTTGTAAACGATCAGTGCCATGGGTCCGGGCCGTGGCTACTAAGAGTGCAAGGCCCGTGCTTGCTTCACAGGCAGAAAAAGCTAGTAGTAGTATAGGGGCAGTAGAGAAGCTTGTTGATTCAAATTGTAGTGTCCATAGGGCTAGTGCAATGAATAGGGATAATATCATACCCTCTAAGCATAGCAGGGCGGAGAGCAGGTGAGTACGATGGAATGCTAATCCTATAAGTCCTAAAATAAATGCTGAGGTAAAACTAAAGTGTACTGGTGTCATAAGGGGGCCGTGGACTTGAACCACAATTTTCTGAGCCGAAATCAGAGGTCTTTTTTAGACTAGCTCCCTATTCTGCTCATTCTAGGCCTCCTTGGGTTCACTCATAAATTAATCCAAGGGTCAACAGGATAAGGACTGTGGTGGCTCAAAAGAATGTTCCGGTTGGGCTGTGGAGTTGGTCCCCTCATGGTAGTGGGAGAAGGAGGGCAATCTCAAGATCAAATAAAAGGAAAAGAATTGCTACTAGAAAGAATCGTAAGGAGAATGGAAGTCGGGCTGAGCCTAATGGGTCAAATCCACATTCGTAGGGGGAGAGCTTCTCTGCATCAGGGTTTATTTGTGGTAATCAAAAAGACACGATTGCCAGGACTGATGATAGGGCTACAGCAATAATAAAAATAGTTGTAATTAATTTCATTATCTTTCCTTGGGGTCTAACCAAGACTAAATGATTGGAAGTCACTTGTACAAACTTTAATACTAGAAAGATATGAGCCTCATCAGTAGATTGACACGTAAAGGAATAATCAGACTACGTCCACAAAGTGTCAGTATCATGCTGCGGCTTCAAAGCCGAAGTGGTGTTCGGATGTAAAATGGTATTGAATTTGGCGAAGAAGACAGACAGCTAAAAAGGTTGAGCCAATAATGACATGTAGTCCATGGAACCCTGTAGCGACAAAGAATGTTGAGCCGTATACTCCGTCTGCAATTGTAAAAGGTGCTTCATAGTATTCTATTGCTTGAAGGGCGGTAAAATAGAACCCCAGTAGAATTGTAAGTGCAAGGGATTGAATGGCTTGTTTTCGTTCACCTTCTATAATACTATGATGAGCTCATGTAACTGTTACTCCGGATGCTAATAATACGGCTGTATTAAGGAGAGGTACTTCAAATGGGTCTAATGTAGTAATTCCTGTAGGGGGTCAGCATCCGCCTAGCTCGGGTGTTGGGGCTAGGCTTGAGTGATAGAAAGCTCAAAAGAAGCCTAGGAAGAAGAATACTTCAGAAGTAATAAATAGGATTATTCCATAACGTAACCCTTTTTGTACTGGGGGTGTGTGATGGCCTTGGAAGGTTCCTTCTCGGATAACATCACGTCATCATTGAAATATTGTAAGAAGTAACAGAACTAATCCAAGGGTTATTAATGTTACTGAGTGGAAGTGAAACCAGATTGCCAGGCCGGATGTCATTAGTAAGGCACCGACGGCTCCGGTTAGTGGTCATGGGCTAGGATCAACCATATGATATGCATGTGCTTGGTGGGCCATTAAACGTTCTCTTGCAGGTAGAGGCTTAGAAGTAGAACAAATACATAGGCTTGAATCATTGCTACCGCAACTTCTAGAAGTGTTAAGAGGAAGAGGACGGCGGCCGTAAGGATTGCTACAGTAGGCATTATAGGTAGTAGAACAAATACGGCTGTGGCGATAAGTTGAATAAGAAGGTGACCTGCAGTTAAGTTGGCTGTGAGTCGGACCCCTAGGGCCAGTGGTCGAATAAATAGACTAATTGTCTCGATAATAATTAGTACAGGAATCAGAGGAATAGGGGTTCCTTCAGGCAGTAGATGTCCAAGGGCGACTGTTGGTTGGTTTCGTATCCCAATAATAACTGTCGCAAGCCAGAGTGGTACGGCAAGCCCCATATTTAATGATAATTGCGTTGTAGGGGTAAAGGTGTACGGTAGAAGACCTAGTATGTTAATGGTAATAAGGAATACTATTAATGAGGTTAACATTAGGGCTCACTTATGTCCTCCTATATTTAAAGGTATTAACAACTGATTAGTGAAACGGTTAATAAATCATGCCTGAAGTGTAGTAAGTCGGCTGTTTATTCATCGAGATGAGGGGGTTGGGAATAATACTCATGGAAGTGCAATTGCAACAGCGATAAGTGGAATTCCTAGGAAAGAGGGGCTTGCAAATTGGTCGAAGAAGCTTGTTATCATGGTCAATTTCAGGAGTCAGTTTTATGCTTTTCTTCGCTTATTGGGGCTGGTTCATTGGGTGTTAAGTGATTTAACACTTTGGTTGGAATAATAGTGAGGAAAATGAATCATGAGAATACTAGAATTGCAAATCAGGGATTAGGGTTGAGTTGAGGCATGTCACTAGAGGTGGTCGGTAGGCACCAAACTTTGGCTTAAAAGGCCAACGCTTTGTCCAATAATTAGCTTCCTAGTGAGGCGTCTTCTAGTATTAGTGTGGATCAGCTCTCAAAATGTTTTAATGGGACGGCTTCAACTACAATAGGCATAAAGCTGTGGTTGGCTCCACAAATTTCAGAGCATTGTCCATAAAATACACCTGGTCGTGAGGCAATAAAGGCAGTTTGATTTAATCGTCCAGGTACTGCGTCTATTTTAACACCAAGAGATGGAATGGCTCAGGAGTGTAATACGTCCTCGGCGGATACTAGAACACGAATTGGTGATTCTATTGGAACCACTATCCGGTGGTCTGTTTCTAGAAGTCGAAATTGACCGGGTGTGAGATCTTGAGTGGGAATTATATATGAATCAAATCCTAGGTCTTCGTAGTCTGTATATTCATAGCTTCAGTATCATTGGTGCCCCATGGCTTTAATTGTTAAGTGAGGGTCATTAACCTCATCTATAAGGTATAAAATTCGAAGAGAAGGAAGGGCAATTAGAACTAGAATAACTGCTGGTAAAACTGTTCATACAATTTCGATTTCTTGGGAATCTAAGATATATTTATTGGTTAGTTTGGTTGAGACTATTGCGACAATAATGTAGAGTACCATTGTGCTAATTAAAAATACAATTATTAGGGCGTGGTCGTGGAAGTGAAGAAGTTCTTCTATAACGGGTGATGCCGCGTCTTGGAATCCTAGTTGTGTGGGGTGTGCCATTAAATTTAAGACATACAGGGGTTTAACCTGTAATTTCACCTCGACAAGGTGATGTAATATGCATATTTTACTAATGTCTCTAAAAGAAAGTGACAGAGTGGTTATGTGACTGGCTTGAAACCAGTACATGGGGGTTCAATTCCTCCCTTTCTCGTTAGTTTGATTGAACTTGGACAAATGCTGGTTCCTCGAATGTGTGGTATGGGGGAGGGCAGCCGTGTAGTCACTCTACATTTGTTATAGTTAGCTCTACTGAGGATACTTCTCGTTTGGCGGCGAAGGCTTCTCATAAAATAAATAAGAACATAATTACCGCTACTAATGAGACGAGTGAGCCGATAGATGACACTGTATTTCAGAGAGCGTAAGCATCTGGGTAATCAGAGTATCGTCGTGGTATCCCTGCTAGACCTAGGAAGTGTTGTGGGAAAAATGTGAGGTTAACACCGATAAACATTACAGCAAAGTGGATTTTTGTTCAGGTGTCATTTAGAGTGTACCCTGAGAATAGTGGGAATCAGTGAACAAATGCTGCTATGATGGCAAACACAGCCCCTATTGATAGTACATAATGGAAGTGGGCAACGACATAGTATGTATCGTGAAGAACAATATCAAGTGATGAATTTGCAAGAACAATTCCTGTTAATCCCCCGACTGTAAAGAGGAAGATAAAGCCCAGAGCTCATAGTATAGGAGTTTCTCATTTGATTGAGCCTCCGTGGAGTGTGGCAAGTCAGCTAAATACTTTAACACCGGTTGGAATAGCAATAATTATTGTGGCAGATGTAAAGTAGGCACGGGTGTCTACGTCTATTCCAACAGTAAACATGTGATGGGCTCATACAATGAATCCTAGGAGGCCGATGGCTATCATAGCTCAAACTATTCCTATATAGCCAAATGGTTCTTTTTTACCTGCATAATAGGCTACAACGTGTGAAATGATTCCAAAGCCAGGTAAAATAAGAATATAAACTTCTGGGTGGCCAAAGAATCAAAATAAGTGTTGATACAGAATAGGATCTCCTCCCCCTGCTGGGTCAAAGAATGTGGTATTTAAGTTACGGTCAGTGAGAAGTATGGTAATTCCAGCAGCTAGGACGGGTAGAGATAGGAGCAGAAGAACGGCAGTGACAAGTACGGCTCACACAAAGAGAGGTGTTTGATATTGAGAGATTGCTGGAGGTTTCATGTTAATAATTGTAGTAATGAAATTAACTGCCCCTAGAATTGATGATACACCTGCCAGATGGAGGGAGAAAATTGTAAGGTCTACTGATGCGCCTGCATGGGCAAGATTACCTGCAAGTGGGGGGTAAACAGTTCATCCTGTTCCAGCCCCGGCTTCGACACCGGAAGAGGCTAGCAATAGTAGGAATGATGGGGGTAGAAGTCAGAAACTTATGTTGTTTATTCGTGGGAATGCTATATCGGGTGCCCCAATCATTAGGGGTACAAGTCAGTTTCCGAATCCTCCAATAAGAATTGGCATTACTATAAAGAAAATTATTACAAAGGCGTGGGCAGTAACAATGACGTTATAGATTTGGTCATCACCCAGGAGTGAGCCAGGTTGACTTAGTTCAGCTCGAATAAGAAGACTTAAAGCAGTCCCCACTATTCCGGCTCAGGCACCAAATACTAAATAAAGGGTACCAATGTCTTTGTGGTTGGTAGAGAAGAATCAGCGTGTAATTGCCACAGGTAGGGTAGCCGAGTGCCCAGGCGGTGGGTTGTAGCCCCGAAGACAGAGGTTTAAGTCCTCTTCCTATCAAGCCCCGTGGTGGAGTAACCACGTTGGATTGCAAATCCAGAGACGCAGAGTAAGAGCCTGCCGGGGCTTTCCCGCCTTACCCGGCAAACGGCGGGAAAGTAGATGGATGCTCGCTGGCTTGAGCGCTTAGCTGTTAACTAAGAGTTTGTAGGATCGAGGCCTTCCCATCTAGAAAGGCCTTAGTTTAACAAAAACATTTGATTTGCATTCAGAAGATGCAAGATAAACTCTTGTAGGTCTTATCAGGGGCTAGAAGATTTTCACTTCTGCTTAGAGCTTTGAAGGCTCCCGGTCTAATGCTATCCTAAGCCCCTAAGTAACAAGTGTTATAATAGTAGGGGCAACAGGTAAGAGGCCCAGAGCCATTACGGTGGTTAAGGCGAGGGGGATAGAGGCTTGAGTTGTCTGGGTTCGCCAGGGAGTGGTTGAGGTAGCAGTATTGGGGGAGATGGTGAGAGTTATCGCGTAGCAGAGTCGTAAATAGAAATACAGGCTAATTAGAGCAGCAAGGGCTATTAGGGTCGCGGTTAGGGGGAGGCCCTGCTTTGCAAGTTCTTGGAGAATTAATCATTTTGGTATAAAGCCGGTGAGTGGGGGGAGGCCTCCTAGGGATAGTAATACTAAGGCGGCTGTTGCTGTTAGTAGGGGGCTCTTTGATCATGTAGTTGCTAGGGTGCCAACTTTTGTGGCATATGAAAGCTTTAACGTTAGGAATGCTGCGGAGGTCATAAAAATATATGTTAACAATGCGAGGAGAGTAAGTTGGGGAGCATGTTGAAGAACAATAATTATTCAGCCTATGTGAGCAATTGAAGAATAGGCTAAGACCTTTCGTAGTTGGGTTTGGTTTAATCCGCCTCAGCCGCCTACTAATGTGGATGTGAGTCCAAGGGCTGTAAGGAGGAGCGGGTCAAAAGCTTGGGCTGTTTGAATAATTAGGGCAAGAGGGGCAAGTTTCTGCCAGGTGGATAGGATTAATCCCGTTAATAAGTCTAGGCCTTGGAGTACTTCAGGTATCCAGAAGTGTATTGGTGCTAGTCCAATTTTAAGTGCCAAGGCGGCAAGAATTATTGCGGTGGCGATTGGGTCCGACATATTAGTCATATTTCATTCCCCTGTAATTCATGCGTTAGTTGTACTTGCAAAAAGGATTACGGCAGCTGCAGTGGCTTGAGTGAGAAAGTACTTTGTAGTAGCCTCTACTGCTCGAGGATGGTGGTGTTGTGCTATTAAAGGGACAATTGCCAGAGTATTAATTTCTAGTCCTATTCAGGCCAATAATCAGTGGGAGCTGGCAAAGGTGAGGGCAGTTCCTAGGCCAAGGCTGGATAAAAGCGTGGCTAATACGTAAGGGTTCATTGATGGAGGAGGGATTTTAACCGTCATGTTCGGGGTATGGGCCCGAAAGCTTGTTTAGCTGACCCCATCATAGAAAGTGGTGTAGAGGAAGCACTAAGAGTTTTGATCTCTTGGGCATGGGTTCGACCCCCTTCTTTCTAAGAACTGAGGGGATTTTAACCCCTGTAAGCCACTCTATCAAAGTGGTCCCTAGGTACTCGGGCACAGTTCCTGGGTTACAACTGTGGGGGGAGGCCCGCCAGTGCGATCGGAAGGGAGACGTGTCATAGTACGAGGGCTAGTGTTAAGGGAAGGAAGTTTTTTCATACTAAGTGCATGAGCTGATCGTATCGGAATCGTGGGTAAGAGGCTCGCACTCACAGAAACATTACAGATAAAAGGGCGGCCTTAATTATTAGGCCAATAGTGGTCAACTCGGGTACAGCCGGAAAATATGATGTCCCCAGGAATAGTACAGCGGAGAGGGTATTTATTAGCAAAATGTTGGCGTATTCGGCGAGGAAAAATAGGGCAAAAGGGCCTCCTGCATATTCTACATTAAAGCCTGAGACAAGTTCAGATTCACCTTCCGTCAGGTCGAAGGGTGCCCGATTGGTCTCTGCAAGGGTGGAAATATATCACATTGCGGCTAGTGGTCATGCAGGGATGAGTAGTCATACGCCTTCTTGGGCGGTGTTAAAGGTCTGAAGGGTGTAGCCCCCAGAAAAAACGATTACTGAGAGGAGAATAAGCCCGAGGCTTACTTCATATGAAATTGTTTGGGCAACTGCTCGTAGGGCACCAATAAGTGCATACTTTGAATTTGATGCTCATCCCGAGCCAAGAATAGAGTATACTGCAAGGCTTGATAATGCTAGAATGAATAAAACACCTAAGTTCAGATTAATGACTGGGTGAGGTATAGGGATAGGAGCTCAGAGGGTGAGAGCAAGGGTTAGTGCAAGAATAGGGGTTGCTAAGAATAGAAATGGGGATGACGTGGATGGGCGGACGGGCTCCTTAATAAACAGCTTAACCCCGTCGGCGATAGGTTGAAGTAAACCATAGGGTCCGACCACATTGGGTCCTTTTCGCAGCTGCATATAGCCTAGTACTTTTCGTTCAAGTAAGGTTAAGAATGCCACAGCTAATAGAACGGGAACAATATAGGCGAGCGGGTTAATTAGATGGGTCATCAAGGTGTTAAGCATAAACTGGGGAGAGGATTTGAACCTCTGGTTTTAAGGGCTTAGGCCTTATGCAATTTACCATGCTCTGCCACCCCAGTATGCCCTTATCTTGAGCGGCAGGGGTTTTGGCCCTCCCTTATTTTATTTATTTGTTTTCATGAATTAGGGGTGGGGCATGCGTTAGGTATAGGCCCCTCTTTTCCGATCCTTTCGTACTGGGAAAAGTAGCGTTACAGATAGAAACTGACCTGGATTGCTCCGGTCTGAACTCAGATCACGTAGGACTTTAATCGTTGAACAAACGAACCCTTAATAGCGGCTGCACCACCAGGATGTCCTGATCCAACATCGAGGTCGTAAACCCCCTCGTCGATATGGGCTCTGGGAGAGGATTGCGCTGTTATCCCTAGGGTAACTTGGTCCGTTGATCGGCGTTTTAGCCGGATCATTATTGGTCAGATGTTCTGCGGCTTAAAGATGTCTCTTTTGGCTTTAGGGGTTTTGGCCCAGTCCACTCGGAGGCTTGCTTTTCCTCCGTGGTCGCCCCAACCGAAGGTAAAATTTCATGGCCATTAAGTTCTTGCTTTCTATGGAGTTGCTTAACATGGCTGAATTTTGTACCTTAAGCTCCAAAGGGTCTTCTCGTCTTGTAGTGTTATACCCGCTTCTGCACGGATAGATCAATTTCACTGACTGGAGGGGGGAGACAGTTAAGCCCTCGTCTAGCCATTCATACAGGTCTCTATTTAAAAGACAAGTGATTGCGCTACCTTTGCACGGTCAATATACCGCGGCCGTTGAACCCGTAGTCACTGGGCAGGCTGGACCTCCTATACTTTAAGCTGCAGGAGGCGATGTTTTTGGTAAACAGGCGAGGCTTGTGTTTGCCGAGTTCCTTCCCCTTCTTTTAGTCTTTCCCTTGAAATGCCACTCCAGTGTGGGGTTAACGATTAATTAGTTGTGAGTTCTTCTTGAGGTTTTTATTATTCACAATGCCCTCTTTGGTTGGGCTCGTTAAATTCCAGTGGTAGGTCCGATCTGGTTTACACTTGTGGCGGGAGAAGATCAAGTCTTCTTGTTACTCATTTTAGCATAGTCTCACCCATGTAGGCATGGGTTGGCCTAATACAGTTAGGGGAGTAAGATTTTTTATCGGAATAATAAACTTCTTTCTGTCCGAGCTTTAACGCTTTCCGTTCAGATGGCTGCTTTCAGGCCCACTAAAACAGTATATTTTATTTATTATGATCTTTATCCTCCTGTAAAGGTTGTATCCTTTGTTAAAGGGGCTGTACCCCCTTCAACTAACTCTCGTATATATCCATAACGTCTTAATTATGTATTTTGTGATTAAGGGTGAACGAGGCTGAACTTCTATTCATTTCTTAGGCAACCAGCTATCACCAGGTTCGGTAGGTCTGTCACTTCTACCCGGAGCTCTTCCCACTCTTTTGCCACAGAGACGGGTTAGCCCTAAATTATATAGGCTGTCTCGGGGTAGCTCACCTGGTTTCGGGGTATCAAACTAAAGATCTCTTCGCTTGAGGGTACTGGCTAAATCATGATGCAAAAGGTACAAGGTTTAGTCTTTGTTTTTCAGCGCTTATATGGGTTGTTTCATTTCTCTTTCAGCTTTCCCTTGCGGTACTTTTTCTATTGCTTTAGGTGAACCTTTTCCGTCTCCCGTACTCAGGTGAAAAAATGGTTTAGTTTGTAGGGTTGGGTCTTGTTTTGTTATAAATATTGTTAGATTATACTGGTGGTTAAGCTAGCTGGTTGGCTCAGGGCGATCCAATTTGCATGGATGTCTTCTCGGTGTAAGTGAGATGCTTAACTAGCTCAGCCACGCCCTGAATTTTATCCAAGTGCACCTTCCGGTACACTTACCATGTTACGACTTGCCTCCCCTTGTCAGAGCTTTGATGTTAGGTAACTCTATTGCATTTCGACAGGGGAGAGTGACGGGCGGTGTGTACGCGTCTCAGAGCCGGGTTCAAAAGGACACTCTGCTTCCTTTTTACTACTAAATCCTCCTTCAAGCACTATTTCATGTTGCATATCCGTAGTGTTCTATAATAGAAAATGTAGCCCATTTCTTCCCGCTTCGTACGCTACACCTCGACCTGACGTTCTGGGTTGTGCCCATTTTGCTTACTTTTATTGCCTTCACAGGGTAAGCTGACGACGGCGGTATATAGGCTGGGATGGCTAGAAGTGGTGAGGTTTAACGGGGGTTATCGGTTCTAGAACAGGCTCCTCTAGGGGGGTCTGAGGCACCGTCAGGTCCTTTGGGTTTCAAGCTAATGCTCGTAGTACCCGGGCGGACGCCTAATTGTAGTTGGACGTCTGGGTTTATGACTGAGCATAGTGGGGTATCTAATCCCAGTTTGTTTCTCAGTTTTCGTGGGGTCAGGTGGGCTTTTTTAAAGTTACTTTCGTATATTGGGCTTCGGACTCCTAGAAGCGTATGACAGCCAAAGGGCCATTCGACTTTATTATTATTCTATCCTTAACCACCCTTTACGCCGTTGTACTGTCAACTAGGGCCTCTCGTTTAACCGCGGTGGCTGGCACGAGTTTTACCGGCCCTCTTAGCTCTGACTGAGTCAAGTTTTCACTTATGGCTTAATATTTATCACTGCTGAATTCCCTTGGGGGTGTGGCTAGGCCTGGCGTCTTGGGCTAAAGATTTGTGCCTGATGCCTGCTCCTCGTCCCCGGGCAGGGGATTAAGGGCTTACTCACGGGGCTGCGGAGACTTGCATGTGTAAGTTGGGCTAAAGCTGACAGTAAGGTCGGGACCATGCCTTTGTGCATGCGGAGCTTCTCAGGGCCCATCTTAACATCTTCAGTGTTATGCTTTGTATTAAGCTACGCTAGC